AAAGAATTTACGAAACAAACTATAAGTATATGAAAGAACCCTTTTTTTGCAATTCCTATGATGCAATTGGAGCTTATCGGCAGAAAAGAATCAATTTAGACAGTCCTTTGTGGCTTCGGTGGCAATTAGATCAACGCGTTATTGCTTCGAGAGAAGTTCCTATCGAAGTTCACTATGAATCTTTTGGTAACTATCATGAGATTTACGCGCACTATCTAATAGTAAGAAGTGTAAAAAAAGAAACTTTTTGTATATATATTCGAACCACAGTTGGTCATATTTCTTTTTATCGAGAAATCGAGGAAGCTATACAAGGTTTTTCTCAAGCCTGTTCATATGATACCTAATAATATGGTATTAAAAAAAAAAGTAATTCTAGGACACCCGTGTGAATTCGGACCTCTCCGAGTCAACTCGGACCATAGTTCCTGACCTTAAATTCTACGTAAATCAAGATCGAGAAAAGGAAGTTTTTCAATCATTGACTCAAACTCATTGTCGAATCCCATTCAGCAGAATATGGAGGTACTTATGGCGGAACGGGCCAATCTGGTATTTCACAATAAAGTGATAGATGGAACTGCTATTAAACGACTTATTAGCCGATTAATAGATCACTTCGGAATGGCATATACATCACACATCCTAGATCAAGTAAAGACTCTGGGTTTCCAGCAAGCCACTGCTACATCCATTTCATTAGGAATTGATGATCTTTTAACGATACCTTCCAAGGGCTGGCTTGTTCAAGATGCTGAACAACAAAGTTTGATTTTGGAAAAGCACCATCATTATGGGAATGTACATGCGGTAGAAAAATTACGCCAATCTATTGAGATATGGTATGCTACAAGTGAATATTTGCGACAAGAAATGAATCCTAATTTTAGGATGACGGACCCTTTCAATCCAGTCCATATGATGTCTTTTTCAGGAGCTAGGGGAAATGCATCTCAAGTACATCAATTAGTAGGTATGAGAGGATTAATGTCGGATCCCCAAGGACAAATGATTGATTTACCTATTCAAAGCAATTTACGCGAAGGACTGTCTTTAACAGAATATATTATTTCTTGCTATGGAGCCCGTAAAGGAGTTGTAGATACGGCGGTCCGCACATCAGATGCTGGATATCTTACGCGTCGACTTGTTGAAGTAGTTCAACATATTGTTGTACGTAGAACAGATTGTGGCACTATCCGAGGGATTTCTGTAAATTCTCGAAATAAAAATCGAATGATGTCAGAAAGAATTTTTATCCAAACATTAATTGGTCGTGTCTTAGCAGACGATATATATATAGGTTCCCGATGTGTCGCCTTTCGAAATCAAGATCTTGGGATTGGACTTGTCAATCGATTCATAACCTTTGGAACACAATCAATATCTATTCGAACTCCCTTTACTTGTCGGAGTACATCTTGGATCTGTCGCTTATGTTATGGTCGGAGTCCCACTCATGGTGACCTAGTTGAATTGGGGGAAGCTGTAGGTATTATTGCGGGTCAATCTATTGGCGAACCGGGCACTCAACTAACATTAAGAACTTTTCATACCGGCGGAGTATTTACAGGAGGTACTGCCGAACATGTACGAGCCCCTTATAATGGAAAAATCAAATTCAATGAGGATTTAGTTCATCCTACACGTACACGTCACGGGCATCCTGCCTTTCTATGTTATATAGACTTGTCTGTAATTATTGAGAGCGAAGATATTATACATAGCGTGACTATTCCACCAAAAAGTTTTCTTTTAGTTCAAAATGATCAATATGTGGAATCAGAACAAGTGATTGCTGAGATTCGCGAGGGAACATACACTTTTCATTTTAAAGAGAGGGTTAGAAAATATATTTATTCTGACTCAGAGGGCGAAATGCACTGGAGTACTGATGTATCCCATGCACCCGAATTTACATATAGTAATGTTCATCTCTTACCAAAAACAAGTCATTTATGGATATTATCAGGAGGGTCCTGTGAATCTAGTCGAATTCTTTTTTCGATCTACAAAGATCAAGATCAAATGAACATACCCTTTCTTTCCGTCGAAAGAAAATATATTTCTAGCCTCTCAGTGAATAATGATCAAGTGAGCCAAAAATTTTGCAGTTCGGATTTTTCTGATAAAAAAAAATCTGGGATTCCTGATTATTCAGAATTGAATGGAATCGTAGGTACTAGTCATTCTAATTTCATATATTCTGCTATTTTTCATGAGAACGCGGATTTATTAGCAAAAAGGCGAAGAAATAGATTTCTCATTCCAGTCCAATCGATTCAAGAACACGAGAAAGAATTCATACCGCATTCAGGCATCTCGATTGAAATACCCATAAATGGTATTTTCCGTAGAAATAGTATTTTTGCTTTTTTTGATGATTCGAGATACAGACGAAAGAGTTGCGGAATTCTTAAATATGGGACTCTAAAGGCGGATTCCATCATCCAAAAAGAGGATATGATTGAGTATCGAGGAGTCAAAAAATTTAAGACAAAATACGAAATGAAAGTAGATCGCTTTTTTTTCATTCCCGAGGAAGTGCATATTTTACCCGAATCCTCTGCCATAATGGTACAGAACTATAGTATCATTGGAGTCGATACACGAATCACTTTAAATATAAGAAGCCAAGTTGGCGGGTTGATCCGAGTGGAGAGAAAAAAAAAAAGGATTGAACTAAAAATATTTTCGGGGGATATCCATTTTCCGGACAAGACAGATAAGATATCCCGACACAGTGGCATTTTGATACCGCCAGGACGGGGAAAAACAAACTCTAAAGAATTCAAAAAATTGAAAAATTGGATTTATGTCCAACGGATCACACCAACCAAGAAAAAGTTTTTTGTTTTGGTGCGGCCCGTAGCCACCTATGAGATAGCGGACAGTATAAATTTGGCAACACTCTTCCCACAAGATCTCTTTCGGGAAAAGGATAATATTCAACTTCGAGTTTTCAACTATATCCTTTATGGAAATGGCAAACCAACTCGAGGAATTTCTCACACAAGTATTCAATTGGTTCGAACTTGTTTAGTCTTGAATTGGGACCAAGACAACAAAAATTCTTCCCTTGAGGAGGTCCGTGCTTTCTTTGTTGAAGTAAGTACAAAGGGTTTGATTCGAGATTTCATAAGAATTGGCTTGGTGAAATCCCATATTTCGTATATAAGAAAAAGAAATAATCCGCCAGATTCGGGATTGATCTCTGCAGATCACATGAATCCGTTTTATTCGATTTCTCCCAAGGCTGGCATTCTTCAACAATCACTTAGACAAAATCACGGAACTATTCGCATGTTCTTAAATAAAAATAAGGAATCCCAATCTTTGTTAATTTTATCATCCTCTAATTGTTTTAGAATTGGTCCATTTAATAATGTCAAATATCACAATGTGATAAACCAATCAATAAAAAAAAATCCTCTAATTACAATTAAAAATTCGTCCGGCCCCTTAGGAACAGCCATTCAAATTTCAAATTTTTATTCATTTTTGCCTTTACTAACTTATAATCAGATCTCTGTAATTAAATATTTGCAACTTGATAACTTAAAATATATTTTTCAAGTAATTAACTCTTATTTAATCGATGAAAAAGGCAGAATTTTTAATCTAGATCCATACAGTAACGTTGTTTTGAATCCATTCAAATTGAATTGGTATTTTCTTCATCAAAATTATCATCATAATTATTTTGAGGAAACGCCCACAATAATTAGTCTTGGACAACTTTTTTGTGAAAATGTATGTATAGCCAAAAAAGAACCACACCTAAAATCGGGTCAAGTTTTAATTGTTCAAAGGGATTCTGTAGTAATAAGATCCGCCAAGCCCTATTTGGCTACTCCGGGAGCAAAAGTTCATGGGCATTACAGAGAAATTCTTTACGAAGGGGATATATTAGTTACATTTATATATGAAAAATCGAGATCCGGTGATATAACACAAGGTCTTCCAAAAGTAGAACAAGTGTTAGAAGTTCGCTCGATTGATTCAATATCGCTGAACTTAGAAAAGCGGATTAAGGGTTGGAACAAGTGTATAACAAGAATTCTTGGAATTCCTTGGGGATTCTTGATTGGTGCTGAGCTAACTATAGTGCAAAGTCGTATTTCTTTGGTTAATAAGATTCAAAAGGTTTATCGATCCCAGGGGGTGCAGATTCATAATAGGCATATCGAAATTATTGTACGTCAAATAACATCAAAAGTTTTGGTTTCAGAAGAGGGAATGTCTAATGTTTTTTTACCTGGAGAACTGATTGGATTGTTACGAGCAGAACGAACGGGGCGTGCTTTAGAAGAAGCAATCTGTTATCGAGCCATTTTATTAGGCATAACTCGAGCATCTTTGAATACTCAAAGTTTTATATCCGAAGCAAGTTTTCAAGAAACTGCTCGAGTTTTAGCAAAAGCTGCTCTTCGGGGTCGTATCGATTGGTTGAAAGGCCTGAAAGAAAATGTTGTTCTAGGGGGGGTGATTCCCGCCGGGACCGGATTCAACAAAGGATTGGTGCGTTGTTCACGGCAACATACCACCATTCTTTTGGAAAAAAAAACAAAGAATTTCTCTTTATTCGAGGGAGATATGAGAGATATTTTATTCTACCACAGGGAATTTTTTGACTCTTCTATTTCAAAATCTGCCTTTTCTAGGATTTAATAATTCCTAATCGCGGATTCCTATTTTTCATTTTTTTTTTTGTTGTTTGCTGCAGTCATTTGCTTTGGTAATTTGTTACCACTAATAAAGAGAATAACGAATACAAAATAATGGCTCCGCTCATGCATAAATGGCCATCCCCGGTACAAGAGAAGGTTCCATCGGAACAAATTTTTATTTTAGTTTGGGGTACCCCCCTTTTTAAGTGTGAAAAGAAATGACAAAAAGATATTGGAACATCGGTTTGGAAGAGATGATGAGAGCAGGAGTTCATTTTGGACATGGTACTAGGAAATGGAATCCTAGAATGGCACCTTATATTTCTGCAAAGCGTAAAGGTATTCATATTATAAATCTGACTAGAACTGCTCGTTTTTTATCAGAAGCTTGTGATTTAGCTTTTTATGCAGCAAGTAAGGGAAAACAATTCTTAATTGTTGGGACAAAAAATAAAGCAGCTGATTTAGTGTCGCGGGCTGCAATAAGGGCTCGGTGTCATTATGTTAATAAAAAGTGGCTCGGCGGCATGTTAACAAATTGGTCCACTACAGAAAAAAGACTTCATAAGTTTAGGGACTTGAGAACGGAACAAAAGACAGAGGGATTCAACCGTCTTCCGAAAAGGGATGCAGCTGTGTTGAAGAGACAATTATCTCGCTTGGAAACATATCTAGGCGGGATTAAATATATGACGGGATTGCCTGATATTGTAATCATCATCGATCAGCAAGACGAATATACGGCTCTGCGAGAATGTATAACTTTGGGAATTCCAACCATTTCTTTAATTGATACAAATTGTAATCCCGATCTCGCGGATATTTCTATTCCAGCAAATGATGACGCTATAGCTTCAATTCGATTCATTCTTAACAAATTAGTATTCGCAATTTGTGAGGGTCGTTCTAGCTATATACAAAATTCTGGATTAATAATAAGATAAATAAATCAATTTTTTTGAGGGAGGGACTCCCTGGATTTCTATTTAAAAAATCGGTTACTACTTCTGAATCGTACAAAATAAAACGAGATAAAAAACTGGGGATATTGTGTGATTAGTTTAGTTGGTATCCAAAACTAAAATATAAAATGAAAGTAAAAAACTAAAAAAAGGAGATCTTGAATCAAAATAATTTAAAGTTCTTATTTCTGTCAGAGGGCAATATGAATGTTTTATCATGTTCCATCAACACACTAATAAAAGAAGGGTTATATGAGATATCTGGTGTAGAAGTAGGCCAACATTTCTATTGGCAAATAGGGGGGTTCCAAGTCCATGCGCAAGTCCTTATTACTTCTTGGGTTGTAATTGCTATCTTATTAGGTTCCGCAGTTCTAGCGGTTCGCAATCCACAAACCATTCCAACTGACGGCCAAAATTTCTTTGAATTTGTACTTGAATTCATTCGAGACGTGAGTCAAACCCAGATTGGAGAAGAATACGGCCCATGGGTTCCCTTTATTGGAACCCTGTTTTTATTTATTTTTGTTTCTAACTGGTCAGGAGCCCTTTTACCGTGGAAAATTATCCAGTTACCTCAAGGGGAGTTAGCAGCACCAACGAATGATATAAATACGACGGTTGCTTTAGCTTTACTCACATCAGTAGCATATTTTTATGCGGGTCTTAGCAAAAAGGGATTAGGGTATTTCAGTAAATACATTCAACCAACTCCAATTCTTTTACCGATTAACATCTTAGAAGATTTTACAAAACCCTTATCACTTAGTTTTCGACTTTTCGGAAATATATTAGCCGACGAATTAGTAGTTGTTGTTCTTGTTTCTTTAGTACCTTTAGTGGTTCCTATACCTGTCATGTTCCTTGGATTATTTACAAGCGGGATTCAAGCTCTCATTTTTGCCACTTTAGCTGCGGCTTATATAGGTGAATCTATGGAGGGTCACCATTAACTTTTTTTTCTAATATTCGTTTTTAGGTTAGTCCAATTCTAGAATAGTTGGTTTACGTTAGGTAAGAAACACTTGTATATGTGATATGTGATATTTGATATTGACTAGGTATATATGAGTTAAAGGTCTATATAATCTGCCCCACTACTTTTGTGAATTTCGATTTAGAATTTAGATAAGGATTCGATTAGAAGCTCTTCCTTTTTATCTGTCAATTGGCTGAAAAAATGATAAAAAAAAGAACGAAGAATTCAAAGAATGGTTCACAAAAAAGAAATGGTATAAACAAGTCGTATATATAGATTTTTTGAATTTTGCAAAATCCCATGGATAGGAATGAATATCAAAGTAATTCTTATGATTCAATAATATAATTATATTATTTCAATTCAAGTTTTTGGTTATTTTGGCTGGATGAATCTTAGCGATTACTTAATTATAATTAAGTTCTCAGTTATTGGATGATTGTATCATTAACTATTTCTTTATTTTGGTGTGAGGAACTTATCATGAATCCACTGATTTCTGCTGCTTCGGTTATTGCTGCTGGGTTGGCTGTTGGACTTGCTTCTATTGGACCTGGAGTTGGTCAAGGTACAGCTGCGGGTCAAGCTGTCGAAGGTATCGCGAGACAACCTGAGGCAGAAGGAAAAATACGAGGTACTTTATTGCTTAGTTTGGCTTTTATGGAAGCTTTAACAATTTATGGCCTAGTTGTAGCATTAGCGCTTTTATTTGCGAATCCTTTTGTTTAATCTTAGAAATCAGGAAATTCTTAATTTTTTTCGTAGTTTTTTTGATTCTATCAAGATTTCACTCTTACAATTATTCATTGAGACAACAATCCTTGGGAAGGACTAATTTGAGGATGGGGAATTAGCACATCAATTCGCTTTATTCCTTCCCTTTATTCTT